AAAAAATTTTTTAGGTCAAAAATGAATATTTGTGAACAGTGTGGATATCATTTGAAAATGAGCAGTTCAGATAGAATCGAACTTTCGATTGATCCGGGGACTTGGGATCCTATGGATGAAGATATGGTCTCTATGGACCCCATTGAATTTCATTCAGAGGGGAAACCCTATAGAGATCGTATCGATTCTTATCAAAGAAAGACAGGTTTAACTGAAGCTGTTCAAACAGGCATAGGTCAACTAAATGGTATTCCCATAGCAATTGGAGTTATGGATTTTCAGTTCATGGGAGGTAGTATGGGATCTGTAGTAGGCGAGAAAATCACCCGTTTGATCGAGTATGCTACTAATCGATCTCTACCTGTCATTATTGTGTGTGCTTCTGGAGGAGCGCGCATGCAAGAAGGAAGTTTGAGTTTGATGCAAATGGCTAAAATATCTTCCGCTTCACATAATTATCAATCAAATAAAAAATTATTCTATGTATCAATCCTTACATCTCCTACAACCGGTGGAGTAACAGCCAGTTTTGGTATGTTGGGAGATGTCATTGTTGCTGAACCTAATGCCTACATTGCATTTGCGGGCAAAAGAGTAATTGAACAAACATTGAATAAGACAGTACCCGATGGTTCACAAGCGGCTGAGTATTTATTCCATAAAGGCTTATTTGACCCAATTGTACCACGTAATCCTTTAAAAGGTGTTCTGAGTGAGTTATTTCAGCTCCACGGTTTCTTTCCCTTGAATCAAAATTCAAAAAATTAATAAAGTATAGTACTAAATTCAGTTATTTGTAGCGAACAAGTATTTAGTTCATCGTAATCAAAAAAAAACGAAAAAGAATGGTGTTTTCTTTGATGACATAAGTTCTACTTGTAATAAGAGTTAGAAGTTTCGGGTAATTACTTTTTCGTTTTTCCTCCAGATCTATTTTTTTATCCTACCTCTATTCATGATTAGTAATCACGAACCTTCTATCAACAGGATAAAAAAGTGAATTTCTCCCTCCGAGGAATTAGAATTAGGGAAAATAAAAAAAAATTATCTGGCCTTCTTACGTATTAATATAGACAATAAAAAAAAATATCGAAATCAAAATAAAAAAGAAATAAATAGAAAATAGAGAATAGAAGTTATTTCTATATCTATCGATAACCCCCATTTTTTACTATGAATCCCCGTTTGTTGGATGGATCGAATTAGTTAGAGTCGCAAACTCCTAATAAAATCTTTTATTTTCATAATAAACTCCTTATTAGATTAGAAAGATAGAAAGAAATAAGGATGGGAAAAGAATAATAAAATTTATTAATAAAGCGAATTATCATACATATTCGTGTAGAAAGATGAATAGGTACACTTATTTTATTTAGTTCTACATTCCTTGCACTTATTAACTACTTATTAACTACTTATAAATATTAATTTCTAAATATTAATTTCTAAATATTAATATATTTTATTAAATTTAATAATTTATTAATAAATAATTAKAATATAANNAATATAAATATAATTATTAAATAATATTTTTATATATAATAAATAATATTATAAATATAATAAAATAATATTATAAATATAATACAGTTTATGATATATACTTAGGATAGATATACTTATCATATCATAAGATATCTTTTTCTTTCTAATAGATAGAAATATTAAATCGAGGCACCCATTCTATGACAGATCTCAACTTACCCTCTATTTTTGTGCCTTTAGTGGGCCTAGTATTTCCGGCAATTGCAATGGCTTCTTTATCTCTTCATGTCCAAAAAAATAAGATTGTCTAGATCCGATGGGACCAAATCTCATCAATTTATTTCAACACTGGATCATAATACAGATATTTATTTAGTGTAATATGGTACGATATGTGACTCTTTACGAACACAAATGAAAGAACTATTATGCATTTATGCGGATACATGATATCCGCATAAATGCATGTATATGCAGGTATAGCTGGTTAAATTAAAAATGGATCGGCGAATATTTTATTTAAATGGAAAGTCAATGTATCTAACAAATTACTTCTAACGGTTTACATCAGAATAGTGCTAGTTAATGAAAGTTACTTCGGGATCAAGAAAGTAAAATTCATTTGGGTTATTCTCTCAATTCCAATCGAATGCAACTGGATCTAGTAGAGTATGAATTGGCGATCAGAACATATATGGATAGAACTTATAATGGGGTCTCGAAAAACAAGTAATTTTTTCTGGGCTTGTATCCTTTTTTTAGGTTCACTAGGATTCTTAGTGGTTGGAACTTCCAGTTATCTTGGTAGGAATCTGATATCCGTATTTCCATCTCAGCAAATTCTTTTTTTTCCACAAGGGATCGTGATGTCTTTCTATGGGATCGCAGGTCTATTCATTAGCTCCTATTTGTGGTGCACAATTTCATGGAATGTAGGTAGTGGTTATGACAGATTCGATAGAAAAGAAGGAATAGTGTGTATTTTTCGTTGGGGATTTCCTGGAATAAATCGTCGCATCTTCCTTCGCTTACTTATGAGAGATATACAATCAATCAGAATGGAGGTTAAAGAGGGTCTTTATCCTCGTCGTGTCCTTTATATGGAAATCAGAGGCCAAGGAGCCATTCCCTTGACTCGTACTGATGAGTATTTTACTCCACGAGAAATTGAACAAAAAGCTGCCGAATTGGCCTATTTCTTGCGCGTACCAATTGAAGTATTTTGAAATGAACTGAAGAAAAAATGGAAAAAAACTTGCTAATTTCCTTTTTAATACAACCGTCGACTCTATCTGATATTTCTCTGAAGTACGAGTTCTATAAAAAGGTATTGAACCCATGGATCTATTTCCTATTTTTGTGTAATAATTTAGATCTCGGATCTAGAAGGAAAGGAATATAGAAATAGAATAAGGGTCCTTTTAGGATAAAAATGAAAAAAAAAGAAAGCCTTGGTCTCCCTCCCATATATTTCATCCATAATATTTTTGCCCTGGTGGGTCTCTCTCTCATTTAATAAATGTCTGGAACCTTGGGTTACTAATTGGTGGAATACCGGGAAATCCGAAACTTTTTTGAATGATATTCAAGAGAAAAACGTTCTAGAAAGATTCATAGAATTGGAAGAACTATTCCTCTTGGATGAAATGATAAAGGAGTACCCGGAGACGCATATACAAAAACTTCGTATAGGAATACACAAGGAAACGATACAATTGGTCAAAACACACAATGAATATCATCTCCATATCATTTTGGATTTCTCGACAAATATAATTTGTTTCGCTATTCTAAGTGGTTATTTTATTCTGGGTAATGAAGAACTTGTCATTCTTAATTCTTGGATTCAGGAATTCCTCTATAACTTAAGTGACACGATAAAAGCTTTTTTGATTCTTTTAGTTACTGATTTATGGATCGGATTTCATTCGACCCATGGTTGGGAACTAATGATTGGTTCGGTCTACAACGATTTTGGATTGGTTCATAACGATCAAATTATATCTAGTCTTGTTTCCACTTTTCCAGTTATTCTAGATACAATTGTGAAATATTGGATCTTCTATTATTTAAATCGTGTATCTCCTTCACTTGTAGTTATTTATCATTCAATGAATGAATGAAGAACTCATTTGATCTCCTGATATCAATCAAATCAGAATCTTTCTTCGTATATAAAGAAAGCATTTTCAATCTTACTTAATTCTTTATACTTCTAGCTCTTCAAGGTATTCGTCCTATATTCCAGTACAATTATCCCAGTACAATGACAGACTCGTGTATAGGGAACTATACTAGCTACCTATCTAATTTATTGTAGAAATTCCGGGATCAATGATTGGACATGCAAAATAGAAATACTTTTTCTTGGGTAAAGGAACAGATGACTCAATCGATTTCTGTATCGATCATGATATATGTAATAACTCGGGCATCTATTTCAAATGCATATCCCATTTTTGCGCAGCAGGGTTATGAAAACCCACGAGAAGCAACTGGACGAATTGTATGTGCCAATTGCCATTTAGCTAATAAGCCCGTGGATATTGAAGTTCCGCAAGCCGTGCTTCCTGATACTGTATTTGAAGCAGTTGTTCGAATCCCTTATGATATGCAACTGAAACAAGTTCTTGCTAATGGTAAAAAGGGGGCTTTGAATGTAGGGGCTGTTCTTATTTTACCCGAGGGATTCGAGTTAGCCCCCCCCGATCGTATTTCTCCCGAGGTGAGAGAAAAGATGGGAAATCTGTCTTTTCAGAGTTATCGTCCCAATAAAAGAAATATTCTTGTGATAGGTCCTGTTCCCGGTCAGAAATATAGTGAAATCGCCTTTCCCATTCTTTCCCCCGACCCTGCTACGAGGAAAGACGTTCACTTCTTAAAATATCCCATATATGTAGGTGGGAACAGAGGAAGGGGTCAGATTTATCCTGATGGGAGCAAGAGTAACAATACAGTCTATAATGCTACATCAGCAGGTATAGTAAGCAGAATAGTACGTAAAGAAAAAGGAGGATATGAAATAACCATAGTTGATGCATCGGATGGACATCAAGTGGTTGATATTGTACCTCCAGGACCAGAACTTCTTGTTTCAGAGGGTGAATCCATCAAGCTCGATCAACCATTAACAAGCAATCCCAATGTAGGAGGGTTTGGTCAGGGAGATGCAGAAATAGTGCTTCAAGATCCATTACGTGTCCAAGGCCTTTTGTTCTTCTTGGCATCTGTTATTTTGGCACAAGTTTTTTTGGTTCTTAAAAAGAAACAGTTTGAAAAGGTTCAATTGTATGAAATGAATTTCTAGGTCCAGAAATTCCTTAACATCAAGTTGGTAAAAAGCAACAAATTATTGTCGATCGATACTTATGTATGATCAAAAAATTCTGTAAACCTTTTTGTTTATACTGTTTTTGTTTTGTTTGTGGGATGTCTGGAATTCATTACGTGTATCCCATTCCTAGTAATAGACTATAGGCATACAAATATAAAGGAAGAGAATACAAGGGAAG